CCGTACTACCAAAGGATTTTTTTCTACACTTGAAAGATAGCCCAAAAAGTTGAGAGAATTTTTTGATAATGAATTTATATGGATCTTTTCTGGTTGAAACCAGACATAAAAATGACATTGACATAAATTGACAAGGTAATATTTCCATTTTTTCATCAGAAAGGTTTTATCTTTTAAAGCCAGAATTGATTTTCCTTGATATCTAACATAATGCATGAACGGATCCTTGAACAACCATAGAATGGTCTGAAAATCATTAGCAAAAACATCTGCAAAATGTTCTATTTTTCCATAGAAAAAAATTCGTTCAAGAAAGACTCGAGAAAATGTTGATCGTAAATGAAAGGACTGATTACGGAGAAAAAATAAGATGGATTCATATTCATCTATATGAGAATTATATAGGAACAAGAAAAATCTTGGATTACTTTTTCGAAAAAAAGAAATTGATTTGTTTGGAATAATAAGACTGCTCCAATTCCAATACTGATGAAGAAAGAGCCGTAAAAAATGTAAAGAAGAGGGGTCTTTCACCCAATAACGAAGGGTTTGAACCAATTTTTCGAGATGGATGGGATAAGGTATTAATACATCTGACACATAATTTAAATGTGGGAACTTGTCCTCTAAAAAAGGAAATATTGAATGAATTGATCGTAATTTATGAGATTTTACTATCTCTGGCCTTTCTAAAGAAGATATTAATCTTCGGTAAAATGGAATTTCCACAATAACTGCGAAGCCCTCTGATACCATTTGATAGTACAAATTCTTGTTGTACCTAAAAAACGGATTTTGGTTCGAATCATTAGCAGAAATAATCAAATGATTCTGTTCATAGATTCGAGTAATTAAACGTTTTACAATTAAGAAACTCGATTTTTTGTCATAACCTACATTTTGCAACAAAATAGATCTATTTAAACTATGATCATGAGCAAATGTATAAATATACTCCCGAAAGATAAATGGGTATAGGAAGTCGTTTTTTCGAGATCTATTTAGGTCTAAATATCTTTGCATATTTATTTTCTATTAGATTAGATTGAAGCAAGAATAGAGGATTTTTTTTTAGGTTATTAGATGATACATAGTGCGATAGGGTAAAAACAAAGTAATATATCAAAGTAGTCTATATAATAAGAAAAGAATAGATACCTCGTGAATAAGTAAACTCATCAGCGGACTCCCCATCCTCGTTTTTTCCATCTAATTGTTTTATGTTTATTTGCATTATAGGAGAAAAAGATGATTCGAAATCCTTTATTTTTTCAAACTAATCGCTCTTTTGATTTTGGAAGAAAAATATCTTTATCAATATACTCTTTCTTTTACACATTCACCTCCCCCTTGCTTTCTAGGGGAGAATAGCTAATAGTTAGGACTCATTAAAATAAAATAGAAAATCTGTTCATATTCATAGAAAAGCCTTTACCCGGATTAGGTACTAATTTTTTTTTAACGTAAAATTAGATCGGATAATCATTCAAATTAAGAATGTAAGCTCGTTGCTTTTTTGTTTCCCTAATAATTGGAACCATAAGACTCTATCCATTTATTCACTCGACCCAACTTTGAATTCATTTTTTATGTTCCGCACCAAGAATTCAAATAAAGTTTGGACTGATCCGCCAAAAATGAAATATTTTTAGAATTCTCCATTGATACGACATGCTGCTTTTTCCCTTCATTCCTTTCAGGATCAGTCGTGGTCTTACAAACTATACCCATGGTATGGACGAATCCCTTTCTTCATACAAATGTATAAAAGATGTTAGCCGCACTTAAAAGCCGAGTACTCTACCATTGAGTTAGCAACCCCCCCCCAAAAAAAACAAATTCTATTATGTCCATACAATCGGAATCAAACTAAATCAAAATAAATTGAAATAAAAAAAAAATCAAGAGCACAAGTATTGAATTCGACGACACAATCAAAACAAAAAACTAGCAAGAAATTAAAAGAAATGAAATAGAAAAATTTATAATCAATCCTGAACATAACATAAAAAAAGAAAAAATAAAAAAATATGGATAACATAAAATTTTTTAGATCACCCTTCGTCTATTACCCTATTTTTTCTTCTAGTTATTATTTCAATTTCTTATTTATATTATCTACTTAACTTAATATTCGACTTAGTATTCTACTAAGATTTACTTAGAATATCTAAGTATAGGTATACATTGTATCCATTTTTTTTTATTCAAAGACTTTTTGACTTATATATTCTATTTTATATATTATAAGATATATATTCTATTTTTGACTTATATATTATATCTTATCGTATATATTATAAGATATATATTCTATCTTCTATTTCTATCTTATATATAGAATATGATATCGAATATGATATCTTTTTTAGAATTCTATTCTATAAAAAATAGAATTGTCTAAATAAAATAACTGTGAATTATCATTAGAACATTCAATTTCTATATTTTTTTCAATCAAAAAAAACTTTTGTATCACAACAAATCCAAGAAACCCATCGCTTGAATGAAGAAACAAATCAAATGAATCTCTGGAGTAGTTATAAATAGATCGACAGATAAGATCCCATTACCTCAGATGGGATTATATTTATTTGATACACTCTTGTCAATATGAATGTGAATATATTGAGTTGAGAACTAAAGATACACTGAAGAAAACAAAATAATTACTAGACTTACGAAGTTCTTTCAACTTAGTGATTAGGACTAACCCTAGATTCTTGCACCTAATAAAAAAATCACTACTTTCTACTCGAACTTCATCATGTACTATTTACACTATAACCCAACAAAAAGCTATAGAAATATAACAGAACAAATGATGTAGAGCTAGGAGCACTCTCATTCCTATTCCCATATATATCTCTATTTTATTGGTATATTATGTTATAATATAGAATTATTAAAAACATATAATTTTAATATTATTAAATAATAGTAAAATTATATATTCTATATATATTTATTATATTAATTATTATATTAATATACTTTATATTAATATACTTAATCTTATTTATTATTAATAATTTCAATTTTATTATTTGAAATTTCTTTTTATTTAATATATTTTTTTTTTATAAATTGATATTATTATCATTTAATTTATTATCAGGGTATATAGAATTTGAATATTATTAGGGTATAATAAGATGGATGTAAAAATCCACAGTTGATCATGTCCTTCAAGTCGCACCTTGCTTTCTACCATATCGTTTCAAACAAAGTTTTAGTATAACATTCCTTGAGTTTTGAGTTAGTATCTAATTGATTCGATTATGGAATCGTAAATAGTCATTGGTTCAACCGATACATAGAAATCGAAAATTTGAATTTCTATTAGATAATTTCTGAAAAAGTGTCAGAAAAGAATTCAATTGAATCCCATATTTTAGTGTATGAATATTTGTTTTTTACAATTCGAATATTCCAAGAAATAAGAAAAAAAAGAAATACATAGAAAGCGTATGTGTTTTCTTTGTTTATTAATAAAAAATGAAATTTTAGCAGTCACAGGCATTGACATTGCTATTTTCTTTCAATTATTAATTAACTCCTATCTACCCCCCCCCATTTTGCAGGGGATGATGAATAAAAACTAAAACAAGAAAGGATTCGTTTTTTATTTGCTAGATTATAGCGAATTATAGAATATCTGGGACGGAAGGATTCGAACCTCCGAATAGCGGGACCAAAACCCGTTGCCTTACCACTTGGCCACGCCCCATTTATATTTCGATTTACCACTAATAAAAAATAATATTGATATTGGTTCTTCGTCAATTAAAAAATAATATTGATATTGGTTCTTCGTCAATTCCCATCCAAATATCTAGGAAATATTTTACCGTCTTGTTCGGGTTTTCATATGTGTAGATATAGAATTAAATTCAATTTATTGATCATAATCTATAATTCAATTAAGATATTGTATAAAAATATGATTTCCTCTATTCTTTTTTGATTTGAGAATTGAAGGATTTTTGATTGGGTGAGTTTAATAACAATAAATTGAATAAAAATAAAGAAGGGTTCTTTGGTCTACCTTACTTTATTTTTGCTTTATTTTTGATCCATTTTTATATTAATAATATATTAATAACTTAGTCATCAATCAAAATACAATTATCTTCAAGAACAAAATGTTTGTTATGCTTAATAGTTTTAGTTTAATTTGTATCTGTCTTAATTCTGCCCTTTATTCAAGCAATTTTTTCTTCACAAAATTGCCTGAAGCCTACGCTTTTTTGAATCCAATCGTAGATGTTATGCCAGTAATCCCTCTACTCTTTCTTCTATTAGCCTTTGTTTGGCAAGCTGCTGTAAGTTTTCGATGAGATTTTAATACTGTCCTACAATAATTCATGATTTACTCGAGAAAAAAATTCTAGTACTATTAATTGATAAGATCAGATAAGTCTTATACTCTAAGCTCTTAATTCAAAGATTAAAGTTATTGTATAAACGCGAGAATTCTGGATCACCCTCATCTTTCTCATTCTTAACTTTTTTTCATTCCAGATTCTATATAGAGTCCTATTCTATTAGAGTCCTAATTGGAGTTAGGAAAAAAATTCTAAGAAAGACTCGACTCTTATTCCAAATGAATTTTTCTAAATTCATTTCTATTTCTAGAAATCACTTCCTTTCTTGGTGTTAAAATAGAAAATGTGGTATAAAATTAGAGAATCTATTTTTTTTTTTTTACAAACCAAAACAAAAAAGCTCTTGGAGATTTTCTAATGCTTACTCTTAAACTCTTTGTTTACACAGTAGTTATATTCTTTGTTTCTCTCTTCATCTTTGGGTTTTTATCTAACGATCCTGGACGTAATCCGGGACGTGAAGAATAGAATAAAAATTCTAAAGGTTTCTTGATTTTATCTTGATTTTAAAATGTTCTTAGCATGTTATTTCTTTTTATTTTTATCTAGTCTTTATCTATTCTACATCTCGATTTGTATCTAGATTTTTGTTTTAGATTAATATTTTTAAATAGAATTTGAAATAGAAATAGAAAAAAATTTAAAATAAAAAGAAATATTAGAAATAAAAAAAAAATTCGAAATAAATAAATATTAAATAGAAATATTCAATTTATTATTAATTTATTTAAATAGTTTAAATAGAAAATGAAATAGAATATTGAAATAAGAAATAAAGCAAAAAGATTTTCGAAATTTGAAAGACAAAGAGAAAAAAAAAAATTAAAGTCATCACTGGAACCGGAAAGAGAGGGATTCGAACCCTCGGTACGAATAATTCGTACAACGGATTAGCAATCCGACGCTTTAGTCCACTCAGCCATCTCTCCCCATTGAAAAGGGTAATTATTATGTTACATTACAGAGCAAGTAGTTACATTATACAACAAGTAAGGCTTGACAAAAAAAGTCTTTTCCTCTCTCTTTATTCCTTTAGATAATCATAATTTCATAATTACTTTTTTAATTATTTTAATTATATAAATTCGAATTCGATATTTATTAATTCTATATTTAGAATTCTATATTTATATTAATTCGAATTTATTTAATTCTATATTTTTAGAAATTTTTAGAATTTCTATTATTCTATTTTTTTTTTATTATTTTTTATATTCTATTAATAATAGAATATAAAAAATTGAATTTAAATAGAAAATTAAAGAATTAAAAATTGAAATATATAGAAATTTAAGTAGAAATAAATAGTTAATTTAATAACTAATTAAATACAAAATATTCAAATATAAAATTCAAATAAAAAAATATATTTTAAATGTTCGATTGTCTTACTCGACAAAAAGTTTATTTATATACGATAATTGTATCGTAGCGGGTATAGTTTAGTGGTAAAAGTGTGACTCGTTCTAGTAATTGTAACTAATAGTTAAGGGATCCCTTGGCTGATATTCTGATCAAAAACTTTATTTCTTAAAACGATTTAATCCTTTACCTTCTCAATGAAAAATTCGAGGAAGAATATACATTCTCGTTATTTGTATCCAACAGTCAATTAGAAATTGCAAAATTGGATTATTAAATTACGAAACATAATTTTTTTTATTGGATCAATACATTCAATTGAATGAGTATAAGTAAAGGATCTATGGAAAAAGACAGAAAAGTTTCTTTCTAATCGTAACTAAATCTTCAACGTTTTACTTGTTTTATATAGTCAAAATTGAAGCAAAATTAAGTATTAAACGATGACTTTGGTTTACTATAGACATCGACTCTTGTTTTACCTCGGTGGAAACAAAATCCTTTTCCTAAGGATTCTATCAAATAGAAATAGAGAACGAAGTAACTAGAAAGATTGTTAATTGGGAATTTTGAATCCCACTTGTTTAGAGGGATCATCTAGAAAGTACCTTGTTTTGAATACCAAAAGCTAACATAGATGTTATGGGTCAATTTGTTTTCACTCACGTCTTATCTTCTAGCTTATAGCTAGAAATTTATCCATATCCCATAAAGAAGCCGAATGAAACCAAAGTTTCATGTTCGGTTTTGAATTAGAGACGTTAAAGATGATGAATCAACGTCGACTATAACCCCTAGCCTTCCAAGCTAACGATGCGGGTTCGATTCCCGCTACCCGCTCTAGATCTCTATACTCTCTAAAAACTCGAGATAATCTTTCTATATCCATATATTTTGTATTTCATTTTTATTAAATTCTTAAATAATAAGAAAAATGGTATTAATACAAAAAAATCTTAAATTATCGAATATTATTCTATAATAATATTAATAATTATCTATTAATTATATTAATAGTTATTATTAATATAATTAATAGATAATCGAAAAAATAGAAACAATAGAATAATTTTTTTATTGAAATATAAATTTGAAATATTAATTTCTATATATATATTATATAGATATAGAATAGTTCTATATAGTTTCTATATACTCTAGAATAGAGTATAGACTATTTCAATCTATCTATTCTATATTAGGATAAATAAGAGGCAAAATATATAATTATTAAATTATTATTAGATTATTAGAGAATTTATATTAGGATAAATAAGAGGGAAAATATGTAATTGTAATTTATTAATTTGGAAAATTATCTTATATATTCTTTTTTTTATAAACAAAAATTATCAAAGAAAAACAATTGGAATAGAAAAGCGTCCATTGTCTAATGGATAGGACAGAGGTCTTCTAAATCTTTGGTATAGGTTCAAATCCTATTGGACGCAATTTTTCTCCATTATATCCGTATATTAATTATATCCGTATATTAGTATTTTAGTAGTATCTCATATATTAGTATTATATATTTCATATTTCTTTTATTTTTCTTATATTATTTTTCTATATATATTCTTTTTTTTTCTATTATTTTTTTAGTATTCTAATTTGAAATTTTAAAGTTAAAGATTACAAGTAATTAATTTCTTTATACTTGTTCCTGAACTAGAAAACGTTCCTTCTGTTCCTGAATAGCTTCTTTCAAAAGGATTTCTGCTTCTTCGGTGAATGTTTTGGTAGAAGATAT